ATATTTTTAAACTCAGAAATGTAAGTGTTGCGGTAATTTTTAAAATTTTTACTCGTGGTTTTTGGGCTAATAAAAAATATAATTTTGGAAAAAAAAAGTGTATATATATATATATATATATATATATATATATATATGCGTGGTGGTCATAGTCAACACTTACTTCAACTCGTTGAACTTGTACGTCTGTCGGGTCTTCCTTGCTTTTGGGGTTTGACAAGGATAACAGGATTCGCTGGGCGTAGGGGGTAAGGGGGTTTGTCGCGCAAAAGCCAAAGAGGGCATATCTGTAAAGATGGGTCAAGTGATATATGTCTTATGCACCTGAATTAAAGTTATGTGGTTCTTTAGTTATGACTTTGAATAATTAACCTATATTACTTGAATCCAGGTATAAATGAACAACCTTGAACTTTTTTTGAGCCTGCACTCTGAAATGCAAAATGAAAGGAAACCAAAAAAAGAGAACGTTATGCATATAAAAGAACGCTCGGCTAGGTGGGTAAAGATACATATGTACTACACCATTAATCAGATGCCAGTATAATTATCCGAGGGTGGAATTCTACAGTTATGTACCTGAAATAGGAACCAGATGCCAGTAATAGTTCACTAAGTGCAACCCCCACAGTTATTGTCCCTGACCTATCATTAATATTATGCAATTATATAAACTGGTTGGTGGTTTCTTACTACATTAATTAACTCTAGTAAAATCCTAGTTAATTCTACAAGGAAAAATTTCTTATGGATAATATGGGGAATATTCGCCGTTCCGGCTTAATTGGATAATATCCTGAGTTTTAACATTATGCTTATGTATACCTTAGAAGTTAGTACTTGCTTTATGGTTCATATAAATTATTGGTGATAATACATATATGTACTAATGCATTATGTAATATTATGCATATATGTACTAAACCATACCGGCAGCTTTTGAGCGTGTGTGGCAGAGGGTGGACAGAAAATAGTTTAACTTTAGAATCCTGGCTTTGGGAGCCAGGGGTGGGAGTTAAAATCTCTCTTTTCTGGGCTCTGGGGAGGAGTTTAACCTCCGATCTTCGGTTTACAAGACCGATGCTTTTAGGCTAAGCTACCAGGGCAAGCTCATTCTAATGCCTTATTCTCTAATCAACCGGCCAGTGGGGTAAGAATTAGGAATAAGGTGAAGTACAGGGCGGATGCAACCTGTCCAATAATAATAAATGGGTGTTCTACAGGTATCCCCCCAATTCAGGTGAGGATAGCTATGTCAGCGACTAGGGTTCAAAACAAGAATTGAGTGGCAGGGCGAAATGTAAGTCCCCGCTGCTTGGATGTATGGAGAATCGGCACCACTATTAGTACAAGAATAGAGGATAATAAGGCAAGTACCCCTCCTAGCTTGTTCGGGATGGATCGAAGGATGGCGTAAGCAAATAAAAAGTACCATTCTGGTTTAATATGGGGAGGGGTTACTAGGGGATTTGCGGGGGTAAAGTTGTCAGGGTCCCCCAGGAGATTAGGTGAGAACAAGGCTAGCGAGGTAAGGGCCAGTAGTATGGCTGCAAAGCCTAGGAGGTCCTTGTAAGAGAAGTAGGGGTGGAAAGAAATCTTATCTGCGTCCGAGTTAATACCTGCTGGGTTATTAGAACCTGTTTCATGTAAGAATAGGAGATGAATGATGGTTGCTGCGGCAATGACGAATGGTAGGAGGAAGTGAAAGGCGAAGAATCGTGTTAGCGTTGCATTGTCTACGGAGAAGCCACCTCAGATTCATTGGACCAGTTCATTTCCTACGTAGGGTACTGCGGAGAGAAGATTAGTAATTACTGTGGCCCCTCAAAATGACATTTGTCCTCATGGTAGGACGTACCCGACAAAGGCCGTTATCATTACTAGGAGGAGTAGAACAACTCCGATGTTTCAGGTTTCTTTGTATAGGTAAGATCCATAATATAGTCCTCGGGCAATGTGCATGTAAATGCAGATAAAAAAGAATGATGCTCCGTTGGCATGGACACTTCGAATTAATCACCCATAACTTACATCTCGGCAAATGTGTGCGACAGAAGAGAAGGCGGTTGAGATATCGGAGGTGTAGTGTATTGCTAGGAATAATCCTGTTAAGATTTGTACGATGAGACAAAGTCCGAGTAAGGATCCAAAATTTCATCATACTGAGATGTTAGAGGGGGTTGGTAGGTCGACTAATGCATCGTTTGCAATTTTGATCAGGGGATGTGTTTTCCGTAGGCTTGCCATTAGGGTTCTTATAGTTGAATAACAACGGTGGTTCTTCAAGTCACTGGTCTCGGTTAAAGCCCGAGTGAGAATTATGACTTATTTTGTATGTTTACTGTTAATGGCTCTAGTTATTGGTCTGGTTGCTGTGGCTTCTAACCCTGCTCCCTACTTTGCCGCTTTAGGTTTAGTGGTGGCAGCAGGGGTGGGGTGTGGTGTGCTTGCTGGGCATGGGGGGTCTTTCTTATCTCTTGTTTTGTTCTTAATTTATCTTGGGGGTATGTTGGTGGTATTTGCTTATTCAGCAGCTTTAGCTGCTGAGCCCTTTCCTGAGGCTTGGGGGGACCGGTCTGTAATTGGATATGTTTTGGTTTATCTTCTAGGTGTTGGGCTGGTGGGGGGCATGTTTTGGGGGACTTGGTATGAAGGTTCTTGGCTAATAATCGACAATATGAAAGAGTTTTCAATATTGCGGGGTGACACTAGTGGGGTAGCTATAATATACTCATTTGGGGGAGGTATGCTGGTAATTTGTGCTTGGGTGTTGCTTTTGACCCTGTTTGTTGTGTTAGAGTTGACTCGGGGCTTGAGTCGGGGTGCTCTCCGTGCGGTCTAGATAGAGGTGAAGAGGACTGCAAGAGTTATGGTTAAAATAAAGATTGTTAGGTATGTCTTAATTATTCCCCGTTGAGAGTCACTAATAGTTTTAGATATCTTAACTTGAGTGGATGCAAGGCCTTTGGGTCCTACGGCTTCAAATCAGGTTTGGTCTACGAGCTGGGTAGCAATCGTTTGTCCTAAAATCAAGTTGAGTTTGGGTATTATACGATGAACTGTTGCGGGAAAGTACCCTAGCATATTTGAGAAGTGGTGGGCTGAGGTTATAGGGCTAGTTTTAAATTGTTTGCTTGTTAAATTAGTCAATTCAATGGCTACTAGTAGGCCGGTAATTGTGACCGCGAGGGCAGTTATTTTTAGGGTAACTGGTATAGTTATAACTTGAGTGTTTGAGGGCAAGAAATTTAATGTAATGATAAGTCCTGCAACGATGCTTCCTCAAGCAAGACGTTTAATAGGATTAATGACCAGTGGGTTATTTTCATTAATTGGTGATAAGGACAGAAACCGGGGGGATCCCATAGTAACGAAGAAGATTACCCGAAAACTGTAGACCGCGGTGAAGGATGTAGCAATTAGTGTGAGGATTAGGGCCCAGGCGTTCAGGTGAGAGGTGTTGAGGGCTTCAATGATGGCATCTTTTGAGAAGAAGCCTGCTAGGAAAGGAGTCCCTGTGAGGGCTAAGCTACCAATGGTAAGGCAGGAGGAAGTGAGGGGCATTAAATTATGGAGCCCTCCCATCTTGCGGATATCTTGTTCATCATTAAGGCTGTGGATAATGGAGCCTGAGCAGAGAAATAGTATGGCCTTAAAAAAGGCGTGGGTACAAATGTGTAGAAAGGCTAGCTGTGGTTGATTGAGTCCAATTGTAACTATTATAAGTCCCAATTGGCTAGATGTAGAGAAGGCTACAATCTTCTTAATATCATTTTGTGTTAGAGCGCAGGTGGCTGTAAATAGCGTAGTTATTGCTCCTAGACATAGACAAATTGTTAGTGCTAGTTGATTATTCTCTATTAGAGGGTGTAGCCGAATTAATAAGAAAATACCAGCAACAACCATGGTGCTGGAGTGAAGTAGGGCAGAGACTGGCGTAGGGCCCTCCATGGCGGAGGGGAGTCAGGGATGCAGCCCAAATTGGGCTGATTTTCCGGTGGCTGCGAGAATTAGGCCAATTAGGGGAATTGTTATTTCAAAATCTTTTGATAGAAAAAAGATTTGTTGAATTTCTCACGAGTTTAAATTCATGGCCATTCAAGCTATGCTTATAATTAGTCCAATGTCACCAACTCGGTTGTATAGAACAGCTTGTAGGGCTGCTGTGTTTGCATCCGCACGTCCATATCACCAGCCAATTAGTAGAAATGATATAATTCCCACACCTTCCCAGCCAATGAAGAGTTGAAATATATTATTGGCTGTAACTAGAATGATTATGGCGACTAGAAATAGCAGTAAATATTTAAAGAATCGGTTTATGTATGGGTCAGAGTGTATATATCATAAAGCAAATTCTAGAATTGATCATGTAACATACAAGGCAATGGGGGTGAAGATAAGCGAGTAATGGTCAAATTTAAAGCTAATGTTAATATCAAAAGTGTTAGTATTCATTCAATGTCAGTTCGTGACAATACTTTCGGCCCCGTAGTCCAGGAAAATGGTTAGTGGGACCAGGCTAATAACAAATGCGCTACTTACAGCTATTTTAACATGTGTAGTTGCTCATTGTGCATCTCGGGTGTTCGGGTTAAGGGTTGTTAGCAGTGGATAGATGAGAATTGTAATAACTAAAACAAGGGATGATGATAAAATTAGGGTTGTTGGGTACATAGCTTCCACTTGGATTTGCACCAAGAGTTTTTGGTTCCTAAGACCAACGGATGAGCTGTTATCCTTTAGAAGCTCGAGGAAGCCGCGGAGTTTAACCGCGGATGATAAGGATTAGCAGTACTTATTGCTTCTGGCCCCCCTCGGTGAGTAAGGGGATTTTAACCCCCATCTCTAGAACCACAATCTAGTATTTTTAATTAAACTATACTTACTAGTAACATCAGCCTCATATAAGCTCAGGCTTAGTAATAAGGAGGATGACTGGAATAAGGTGTATAACTATTAGTAGGTGCTCACGGGTGTGAAATGGGGGTAATCCTGTGATGTGATTTGGTGTTGGGCCACGTTGTGACATTAGGAAAAGATATAATGAATAGCCTGCTGTAATAAGGGTTCCGGTTCCTGTTAGAATAATTGTCCAAGGGGATCAGTTAAATAGGGTTGTGATAATTATTATTTCCCCTATTAGGTTAGGAAGGGGTGGAAGTGCTAAGTTAGCTAAATTAGCAATAAATCATCAGACTGCTGTTAGTGGAAAAATTACCTGAAGGCCTCGGGCAAGGAGTATTGTTCGGCTGTGAGTTCGTTCGTAGGCAGTGTTGGCTAGACAGAAGAGTGCGGAGGATACCAGACCATGGGCGATTATTAAAATAATTGCTCCTGTAAACCCTCATGGAGTTTGGATTAGGATTCCCCCTGCTACTAATCCCATGTGACTAACAGATGAGTAGGCGATTAGTGATTTCAAATCCGTTTGTCGTAAACAGATAGAACCTGTTATGATAATACCTCATAGGGCTAGAATAATAAATGGGTAGGCCAGTTCTTTGGATAGTGGGTCAAGCATAACTATTATTCGTATTATCCCGTACCCACCCAATTTAAGTAGGACTGCAGCTAGAACTATGGAGCCTGCTACAGGGGCTTCTACGTGCGCTTTGGGTAATCAAAGGTGTACCCCATAAAGTGGTATTTTTACAAGGAAGGCAATTAGACATCCGGCTCATCAGAACTTATGTCCTCATGACTCGAGGGTAAGGGGTTGTGAATACTGAAGAATAAACATAGATAGAGTGCCCGTGGTTTGTTGTAGTAAGAGGAGGGAGACTAGAAGGGGTAGAGAACCCGCTAGAGTATAAAATAAGAAGTAGGTGCCTGCATTAAGGCGTTCTGCCTGGTTCCCCCATCGCGTAATAATAATTAAAGTGGGGATTAGGGTGGCTTCAAATATAATATAAAATATAATTAGTTCTGTTGCACCAAATGCTATAATTAAAAAGGTTTGTAGTGAGGCAAGTAGAGAAATATACAGGCGCTGTCGATTAATGGGTTCTGGGTTAATATGATTCTGACTAGCCAAAATTATTAATGGTAGAAGTCAGCAGGTTAATACTAGAAGTGGGGTGGACAGTGGATCTGTGGCTAAATATATGTTAGACGCTGATCATCCGGTTTCTGATGTCCATTTTAATCATGTTAGGCTAATAAAGGCAATAAGTAGGCTATGGGCAGTTGCCGTTGACCATAATCATTTAGCTGGTGAAAGTCAGATTGTTGGGAATAACATTATTGTGGGGACAAGTACTTTTAGCATTGTAGCAAATTAAGGTTTTGGAGCCGGTCAGTCCCATGAGTACGGGCTGTGGCAACAAGGAGTGCGAGGCCCGCACTAGCCTCGCAGGCGGAGAATGCTAAAAGAAGTATAGGTGCGGCGGAAAATCCTGTTGATTCAAATTGTAGGGCCCATAGGGCTAGTGCAATAAATAGTGATAGTATTATACCTTCCAGACATAGCAGGGCGGATAATAAGTGGGTGCGGTGGAATGCCAGACCCATTAATCCTAATACGAAGGCTGAACTGAAGCTGAAGTGTACTGGTGTCATAAGGGAATTATGGATTTAAACCATAATCTTCTGAGCCGAAATCAGAGGTCTTGTATTGGACTAATACCCTATTCCGCCCACTCTAGGCCCCCTTGTGTCCATTCATAGATTAATCCTAATGTTAATAAAACCAGAACTATTGTTGCTCAAAAGAATGTTCCGGTTGGAGTGTGGAGCTGGTCGCCTCATGGGAGGGGGAGAAGTAGTGCAATCTCCAGGTCAAACAGAAGAAATAAGATAGCTACTAGGAAGAATCGAAGTGAAAATGGTAGCCGGGCCGATCCTAGAGGGTCAAACCCGCACTCGTAGGGTGACAATTTCTCTGCGTCTGGGGTCATCTGTGGTAATCAGAAGGAGACAATTGCCAGGATTGAGGATAAGGCTAAGGTAATAAATAAAATGGTAATAATTAAATTCATTATCCTTCCTTGGAATTTAACCAAGACTAAATGATTGGAAGTCACTTGTACTAACTTAATACTAGAAAGATTATGAGCCTCATCAGTAAATTGACACGTAAAGGAATAGTCATACTACGTCGACGAAATGTCAGTATCATGCGGCGGCTTCAAAGCCAAAGTGGTGTTCTGATGTAAAATGGTATTGAATTTGGCGTAGTAAGCACACAGCTAGGAAGGTTGATCCGATAATGACGTGGAGTCCGTGGAATCCTGTGGCTACAAAAAAGGTTGATCCATATACACCGTCTGCGATTGTGAAAGGGGCTTCATAATATTCTATAGCCTGAAGGGCGGTGAAGTAGAGTCCTAATAAAATTGTAAGGGTTAAAGATTGGATGGCTTGTTTACGTTCTCCTTCTATTAGGCTATGATGGGCCCATGTTACTGTAACTCCTGATGCTAAAAGTACGGCTGTATTAAGTAGAGGTACTTCGAATGGGTCTAGTGTAGTAATTCCTGTCGGGGGTCAGCACCCTCCTAGCTCAGGTGTGGGTGCAAGGCTAGAGTGATAGAATGCTCAGAAAAATCCGAGAAAGAAGAACACTTCAGAGGTAATAAAGAGGATTATTCCATATCGTAGGCCTTTCTGTACGGGAGGTGTGTGATGGCCTTGGAATGTCCCTTCTCGAATAATATCACGTCATCACTGATATATTGTGAGAATAGTAAGCACCAACCCCAGAGTTATAAGTGTAGTTGAATGAAAGTGGAATCAAATTGCTAATCCGGATGTTAGGAGTAAAGCGGCGATTGCGCCGGTTAAGGGTCATGGGCTTGGATCAACCATATGGTATGCATGTGCTTGGTGGGCCATTAAACGTTCTCTTGCAGATATAGGCTTAGTAGAAGTACAAATACGTAGGCTTGAATTATTGCTACTGCCACTTCTAATAGTGTTAGAAGAAATAAGACAACAGCAGTAAGGATGGCAACTGTTGGTATTATTGGTAACAAAACAAATACGGCGGTGGCAATTAGCTGAATGAGTAAATGGCCTGCAGTCAGATTTGCTGTGAGTCGTACACCCAAGGCTAATGGACGAATAAACAGACTAATTGTTTCGATAATAATTAATACAGGGATTAAAGGGATTGGTGTACCTTCAGGAAGTAGATGTCCTAGTGCAACTGTTGGTTGATTTCGCATGCCAATAATTACTGTAGCAAGTCATAGTGGAACAGCAAATCCCATATTTAAGGAGAGTTGGGTGGTGGGGGTGAAGGTGTATGGGAGGAGACCTAATATATTAATAGTAATCAAGAATACCATTAGTGAAGCTAATAAAAGGGCCCATTTGTGTCCCCCTACATTTAAGGGTAACATTAGCTGGCTGGTGAATCGGCTAATGAATCATCCTTGAATTGTAATTAGTCGGTTGTTAATTCATCGTGAGGGTGGGGTTGGGTATAGTACTCAGGGTAAGGTAATTGCAATAGCAATTAGGGGTACTCCTATATAAGATGGACTCGCAAATTGATCAAAGAAGCTTATTGTCATGGTCAGTCTCAGGATTCAGTTTTGTGTTTTTCGGCACTTACTGGGGTTGGCTCATTTGGTGAAATATGATTTAGTACTTTGGTTGGAATAATTATGAGGAAAATTACTCATGAAAATACTAAGATTGCAAATCATGGGGCAGGGTTTAATTGTGGCATTTCACTAGAGGTGGTTGGGGGTCACCAATCTTTGGCTTAAAAGGCCAATGCTTTGTCCCATATTTAGCTTCCTAGTGAGGCGTCTTCTAGCATAAGGGATGATCAGTTTTCGAAATGTTCTAGTGGAACGGCTTCTACTACAATAGGTATGAAACTGTGGTTGGCCCCGCAGATTTCGGAGCACTGTCCATAAAATACTCCGGGACGGGAGGCGATGAAGGCAGTTTGATTTAATCGCCCTGGAACTGCATCTATTTTTACACCTAGGGATGGAACTGCTCAGGAGTGCAGTACATCTTCGGCTGAGACTAGTACTCGAATTGGAGACTCCATTGGCACAACCATTCGATGGTCTGCTTCGAGAAGTCGAAATTGTCCGGGATTTAAATCTTGAGTAGGGATCATGTAGGAATCAAATCCAAGATCTTCATAATCTGTATACTCATAACTTCAGTATCATTGGTGTCCTATGGCTTTAATGGTAAGGTGGGGGTCATTAATCTCGTCTATAAGATATAAAATGCGTAAGGAGGGGAGAGCAATTAAAATTAGAATAACGGCTGGTAAAACAGTTCATACAATTTCAATTTCTTGAGAGTCTAAGATATATTTGTTGGTGAGTTTGGTTGAGACTATTGCAACAATAATATATAGGACTAAAGTGCTAATTAAGAATACAATTATTAAAGCGTGGTCGTGAAAATGAAGTAGTTCTTCTATAACCGGTGATGCCGCGTCTTGGAATCCTAGTTGTGTGGGATGTGCCATTGAGCTGTGTAGCTTAAGACATGCGGGAGTTTAACCCACAATTTCACTTTGACAAAGTGATGTAATTTACAAATTTTACTAACATCTTAGAAGGAAGTGGCAGAGTGGTTATGCGGTTGGCTTGAAACCATCATATGGGGGTTCAATTCCTCCTTTCCTCGGTTAATTTGATTGTACTTGAACAAATGCGGGCTCCTCGAATGTGTGGTAGGGTGGAGGGCATCCGTGCAGTCACTCCACATTAGTTGCGGTTAATTCCACAGATATTACTTCTCGTTTAGCGGCAAAAGCCTCTCATAAAATAAAGAGGAACATAATTACTGCTACTAATGAGATTAGAGACCCAATAGAAGAGACTGTATTTCATAAGGCATAAGCGTCTGGGTAGTCAGAGTATCGTCGTGGTATTCCGGCCAGCCCTAGAAAATGTTGAGGAAAGAACGTAAGATTTACACCAATAAATATTACCCCAAAATGGATTTTTGTTCATGTGCTGTGAAGGGTATACCCTGAGAATAGAGGGAATCAGTGGACGAATGCTGCTATAATGGCAAACACGGCACCTATTGACAGTACATAATGGAAGTGTGCGACTACGTAGTATGTGTCATGTAACACAATATCTAGGGATGAGTTGGCTAGGACAATTCCGGTTAATCCCCCCACTGTAAATAAGAAAATAAAGCCTAGGGCTCATAGTATAGGTGTTTCTCATTTAATGGATCCTCCGTGAAGTGTAGCGAGTCAACTAAATACTTTAACCCCAGTTGGAATTGCAATAATTATGGTTGCTGATGTAAAGTAGGCACGAGTATCAACGTCCATTCCAACGGTAAACATGTGGTGGGCTCATACGATAAAGCCTAAAAGTCCAATGGCCATCATGGCTCAGACTATACCCATATAACCGAATGGTTCTTTTTTACCTGCATAGTAGGCTACCACATGGGAAATAATACCGAATCCTGGTAAGATAAGGATATATACTTCTGGGTGGCCAAAGAATCAAAATAGGTGTTGGTAGAGGATTGGGTCTCCTCCTCCTGCAGGGTCAAAGAATGTTGTATTTAGGTTACGGTCGGTTAGGAGCATGGTAATCCCTGCAGCTAAGACAGGTAATGATAAAAGAAGAAGAACAGCTGTTACGAGTACAGCTCATACAAAGAGGGGAGTTTGATATTGAGAGATAGCTGGAGGTTTCATATTAATTGTTGTGGTAATAAAGTTAATTGCCCCTAGAATTGATGAGACACCTGCTAGGTGAAGGGAGAAGATAGTTAAGTCCACAGAAGCTCCTGCGTGGGCAAGGTTACCTGCAAGTGGAGGATAAACTGTTCATCCTGTCCCGGCTCCCGCTTCAACTCCAGAAGAAGCTAGAAGAAGGAGGAAGGATGGAGGTAGAAGTCAGAAGCTTATGTTATTTATTCGGGGAAATGCCATGTCAGGGGCTCCAATCATTAATGGGACAAGTCAGTTTCCGAACCCCCCAATTAAGATGGGTATTACTATAAAGAAAATTATTACGAAGGCGTGGGCGGTAACAATAACGTTATAAATCTGGTCATCACCTAGAAGAGATCCGGGTTGACTTAATTCGGCTCGAATTAGAAGGCTTAAGGCGGTTCCTACTATTCCAGCTCAGGCACCAAATACAAGATAAAGGGTGCCAATGTCTTTGTGGTTGGTAGAGAAGAATCAGCGTGTGATTGCCACAGGTAGGATGGCCGAGTGTATAGGTGGTGGGTTGTAGCCCCGAAGACAGAGGTTTAATTCCTCTTCCTACCATAAGCCTTGTGGTGAGAACACATTAGATTGCAAATCTAAAGACGCAGACTAACCCTCTGCCGGGGCTTTTCCCGCCTTACCCGGCTAACGGCGGGAAAGTAGATGAATGCTCGCTGGTTTGAGCGCTTAGCTGTTAACTAAGAGTTTGTAGGATCGAGGCCTTCTCATCTAGAAAGGCTTTAGCTTAATTAAAGTGTCTGATTTGCATTTAGAAGATGTGGGATAGAGTCCCGCAAGTCTTATCAGGGGCTAGGAGATTTTCACTCCTACTTAGAGCTTTGAAGGCTCTCGGTCTAGGTAGTTATCCTAAGTCCCTAGGTTATAATTATCAGGATTCCTGGGGTGAGCGGAAGAAGTCCTAATGCGATAGTTGTTGAAAGGGCCAGTGGTAGTGTTAGTTGGAGGGATTGGGTACGTCATGGGGCAACTGAATTTACTGAGGCAGGGTAGATGGTGAGGGTTATTGCATAACATAAGCGCAAATAGAAGTACAAGCTCAGGAGAGCGGCGAGGGCTATGATGGTGGCGGTAAGAGGCAGACCTTGTTTGGTGAGTTCTTGCAAAATAAGTCACTTCGGCATAAATCCCGTTAATGGCGGAAGTCCTCCAAGTGAAAGCAGAACAAGAGCTGTTGTTGCGCTTAGAAGCGGGGCTTTGGATCAGGCCATTGTTAGGGAGCTAATTTTTGTGGCTGATGATAGTTTCAATGTTAGAAACGCAGCTGATGTCATAAAAATATATGTTGTAAGAGCAAGTAGTGTAAGCTGAGGGGAATACTGTAGGACAATCATTATTCAACCCATGTGTGCGATAGAGGAATAAGCTAGGATTTTTCGCAGTTGGGTCTGGTTCAGGCCACCCCATCCGCCAACAAGTGTGGATGCCAAGCCTAAAAATGTCAGGAGTATAGGGTCAATGGTTGGGGCTACTTGAATAATCAGTGCAAGTGGTGCGAGTTTTTGTCAGGTGGATAAAATTAGCCCGGTAAGGAGGTCTAGTCCTTGTAAAACCTCTGGTATTCAGAAATGGAGTGGAGCTAGTCCAATTTTAAGTGCCAGGGCAGCGATAATTATTGTGGTGGCGAGGGGGTGTGATAAATCATTGATAGCTCATTCTCCAACTAGTCAGGCATTTGTTGTGCTCGCAAACAGGATCATTGCTGCTGCGGTAGCTTGAGTGAGGAAATACTTAGTGGTGGCCTCTACTGCTCGGGGGTGGTGATGTTGGGCCATAAGTGGCAAAATTGCCATGGTGTTAATCTCTAGGCCTATTCAAGCAAGTAATCAGTGGGAGCTGGCGAAGGTCAAGGTGGTTCCTAACCCCAGGCTGGAGAGGAGAATGGTTAATACATAAGGGTTCATTGATAGAGGAGGGATTTTAACCGTCATGTTCGGGGTATGGGCCCGAAAGCTTAATTAGCTGACCCTATCTTAGAAAGTGGTGTAGAGGAAGCACCAGGAGTTTTGATCTCCTGAGGATGGGTTCAAACCCCTTCTTTCTAGGAACTGGGGGGACTTCAACCCCCATTAGCCACTCTATCAAAGTGGTCCTTTAATTCGGGCACAGTTCCTTAGTGTAGCTAGGCTTGTGGTGGCAGTCCTGCAAATGCAATGGGAAGGGCTACGTGTCATAAAACCAGTGCTAGAGTTAATGGTAAAAAATTTTTCCAAACAAGGTGTATTAGCTGATCATACCGGAATCGTGGGTAGGAGGCTCGCACTCATAGAAAAACAATGGAGAGTAGTGCTGCCTTAGTTATTAGGTTGATTGCGGTTAGTTCTGGGATAGCTGGGATGTGTGATGCTCCTAAAAATAGGATGGCTGATAGGGTATTTATTAGGAGGATGTTAGCATATTCGGCTAGGAAGAAAAGGGCGAATGGTCCTCCTGCATATTCTACATTAAAACCGGATACTAACTCTGACTCTCCTTCTGTTAAATCAAAAGGTGCTCGATTTGTCTCCGCTAGTGTTGAGATATATCACATTGCAGCCAGGGGTCAGGCTGGAATAAGTAATCAAACACTTTCTTGGGTGGTGTTAAATATCTGCAGGGTATATCCCCCTGAAAAGATAATTACTGACAGTAGAATTAAACCCAAGCTAACCTCATATGAAATTGTTTGGGCTACGGCTCGTAGTGCTCCAATCAGTGCATATTTTGAATTCGATGCTCAGCCAGATCCCAGAATGGAATATACAGCGAGGCTTGATAATGCTAAAAGAAATAGAATGCCTAAATTTAGGTCTGCTACTGGGTAGGGTATGGGCATAGGGGCTCATATAGTTATAGCAAGTGTTAATGCAAGCATTGGGGCTGCTAGAAAAAGGAAGGGGGATGAGGTGGATGGGCGAATTGGCTCCTTAATAAATAGTTTCACACCATCAGCGATGGGTTGCAATAGTCCGTAAGGTCCTACAACATTTGGACCTTTTCGTAATTGTATATATCCTAAGACTTTTCGTTCAATGAGTGTTAGGAAAGCTACGGCTAGTAGTACGGGGACAATGTAGGCCAGTGGATTAATTAGGTGAGTAAATAGGGTGTTAATCATGAACTAAGGAGAGGATTTGAACCTCTGGCTGAAAGGGCTTAGGTCTTTTGCAATTACCATGCTCTGCCACCTTAGTATGTCCTTATCTTGGGTTAAGGTTTGGCTCACCCTTTACCTAATTTAGTTGTTTTCATCAATTGGGGGTGGGGCTTACCTAAGGCATGGGCCCCCCTTCTCCGGTCCTTTCGTACTAGGAAAAGTAGCGTTACAGATAGAAACTGACCTGGATTGCTCCGGTCTGAACTCAGATCACGTAGGACTTTAATCGTTGAACAAACGAACCCTTAATAGCGGCTGCACCATTAGGATGTCCTGATCCAACATCGAGGTCGTAAACCCCCTCGTCGATATGGACTCTGGGAGAGGATTGCGCTGTTATCCCTAGGGTAACTTGGTTCGTTGATCGGACTTTTTGTCCGGATCATAATTGGTCAGATTTACTGTGGTTTAGAGGTGTCCCTCTTAACTCCAGGATATAGTCCCGGTCCTCGCGGAGGCTGCTTTTTCCTCCGTGGTCGCCCCAACCGAAGGTAAGATTCCAGGTTGCGCTAAGTTTTTGCTCTTTAATAAGTCGTTTGACGCGATTGGGTCTGTACCTTAAGCTCCAAAGGGTCTTCTCGTCTTGTATGTTTATACCCGCTTCTGCACGGATAGATCAATTTCACTGACTTGAAGGGGGAGACAGTTAAGCCCTCGTTTAGCCATTCATACGGGTCTTCATTTAAAAGACAAGTGATTGCGCTACCTTTGCACGGTCAAAATACCGCGGCCGTTGAACCCATAGTCACTGGGCAGGCTGGACCTCCTATACATAGATTTTGCAGGAGGCGATGTTTTTGGTAAACAGGCGAGGCTTGTGTTTGCCGAGTTCCTTCCCTTTCTTTTAGTCTTTCCTTTAAAATGGCACTCCAGTGTGGGGTTAACGATTAGAGTTATGTGGGGTTTTCTTGTTTCTTTTAGTAGCCACATTTCCCTCTTTACTTGGGTTCGTTAATTACCAGTGGTTGGTCCGATCTAGTGTACACTTGTGCCCGGGAGAAGGTCATCTTCTTGTTACTCATTTTAGCATAATCTCTCCCATGTATGCATGGGGAGGCCTAATAAATTTAGGGGATTAGGATAAATTATCAGTATAATAAACTTCATTCCGCTTGAGCTTTAACGCTTTCTGTTTAGATGGCTGCTTTCAGGCCCACTAAGGCGGTTAGTTTTGGAAAATATGATCCTTATCCACCTGTAAAGGTTGTATCCTGCGTTAAAGGGGCTGTACCCCCTTTAACTAACTCTCGTGCCTTTCCCTGTGTCTATTTTAGATTTTACTCGCTCGACCGGGGGATGTACGAGGCTGAACTTCTATCCATTTCTTAGGCAACCAGCTATCACCAGGTTCGGTAGGTTTATCACCTCTACCCGGAGCTCTTCCCACTCTTTTGCCACAGAGACGGGTTGGCCCTATATAGGCTGTCTCGGGGTAGCTCACCTGGTTTCGGGGTTTCAAACTAAAGGTCTCTTTGCTTGAGGGTTCTGGCTAAATCATGATGCAAAAGGTACGAGATTTAAGCTCTGCTTTTCAATGCTTATATGGGTTATTTCATTTCTCTTTCAGCTTTCCCTTGCGGTACTCTCTCTATTGCTTAGGTTGGCCTTTTCCGTCTCCCGTACTAAGGCACATAAAATGGTTTAGTTTATAATATAGGTCTTTTTAATTATTTATATTGTTAGGTTATTTAGTTGTTTAAGCTAGCTGTTTGGCTCAGGGCAATCCAACTTGCATGGATGTCTTCTCAGTGTAAGGGAGATGCTTATCTATCTCAGCCATGTCCTGGGTTTAATCCAAGTGCACCTTCCGGTACACTTACCATGTTACGACTTGCCTCCCCTCGTTGATGTTTTAAGGTTAATTACATTGATCACAATTTAACAGGGGAGAGTGACGGGCGGTGTGTACGCGCCTCAGAGCCGGGTTCAAAAGGACACTCTGCTTCCTTTTTACTACTAAATCCACCTTCGAGCACTTTTTCATAGTGCTGTTCGTATATTCTGTATTAGAAAATGTAGCCCATTTCTTCCCACTTCGTGCGCTACACCTCGACCTGACGTTTTGGGTTGTGTCCATTTTGCTTACTGTTAGTCCTTCACAGGGTAAGCTGGCGACGGCGGTATATAGGCGGGAATGACTAGAAGTGGTGAGGTTTAACGAGGATTATCGGTTCTAGAACAGGCTCCTCTAGGGGGGTCTAAGGCACCGCCAAGTCCTTTGGGTTTTAAGCTGACGCTCGTAGTACCCTGGCGAATATTTATTGTAATATAATATTTGGGTTTATGGCTGAGCATAGTGGGGTATCTAATCCCAGTTTGTTCCTCAGCTTTCGTGGGGTCAGGTGGGCTAAATTAAAGCTACTTTCGTGCTTGGGCTTCGGGCTCCTGGAAGCGTATAACGGCCAAAGGGCCCTTCGGCTTTATTTTTATACTCCCTTAACCACCCTTTACGCCGTGTCTATCAACTAGGGCCTCTCGTATAACCGCGGTGGCTGGCACGAGTTTTACCGGCCCTCTTAACCCTAACTAAGTCAAGTTTTCACTTATGGCTTAATATTTATCACTGCTGAATTCCCTTGGGGGTGTGGCCTGGCAAGGCGTCTTGGGCTAAATTTTGTGCCTGATGCCTGCTCCTCGTCCCCGGGCGGGGGATTAAGGGCATTCTCACGGGGCTGCGGAGACTTGCATGTGTAAATTGAGTTAAAGCTGATAGTAAAGTCAGGACCAAGCCTTTGTGCGGGCGGAGCTTTCTAGGGCTCATCTTAGCATCTTCAGTGCTATGCTTTATTTTAAGCTACGTCAGC